AATCCAGCAGCAATAACGGAAGCGGCAGAAATCAATGGATTCATATTAAGTTCCTCGCACCAAAAAAAAGAAATGGTTAATGATACAATCAACCGATGAATTATATTATTCCATCACTTAAGATCTATCCGAAAAAAAAAAAAAGAACTAAGAACTCTGAATTGAAATAATAATATTACTGAATCATCAGAGCTACTTCGATATCTCGTTTTTAGTTCCTATCCGTGGAGTCTTTGTAAATCTATACGGTTCCAGTTCTTCCATTTCTTTGTTCCGAACCATTCCATTCTTTCAATTCTTCGCTCTTTCTCTTCTATATGCATGCTTGACTTCATTTGTTTATTCATTCAATCCACAGTCACAGATAAAACGGAAGGGCTTGCATTGGAATCCGTCTAAATTCAGTGGGATGGTAAATAATATATATGGATAGCCCATATATAACTAGTGAATATCTAATATCACATATACATTGTTTCTTTAATAACGTAAACCATCCGTATCTTCTATTGAACCGGATTCTAGAATCATTCTTCGAAACATATACAGGGATTGGCTTAGAGCCCTTACATATACCCAGCTCGACCCCCCTTACTTTTTTTTAATTCTCTAATATCATACATTTTTTTTTTGCTCCTATTCTAGATCGTATATACCGGTATGAGTTGGGATAAGCTTTTTTTTAAGACCATTTCGGAAGCTAGTCAATGATGACCCTCCATGGATTCACCTATATAAGCTGCGGCTAAAGTTGCAAAAATAAGAGCCTGAATCCCGCTTGTGAATAATCCAAGGAACATGACAGGTATAGGAACCACCGAAGGTACTAAAGAAACAAGAACAACAACTACTAATTCATCCGCTAATATATTCCCGAAAAGTCGAAAACTAAGTGATAAGGGTTTTGTGAAATCTTCTAGGATGTTAATTGGTAAAAGTATTGGAGTTGGTTGAATGTATTTACCGAAATAACCCAATCCTTTTTTGGTAAGACCCGCATAGAAATATGCCACTGACGTAGGTAAAGCTAAAGCAACAGTAGTATTTATATCATTCGTGGGTGCAGCTAACTCTCCATGCGGTAACTGTATGATTTTCCGGGGTAAAAGGGCACCTGACCAGTTAGAAACAAAAATAAATAGGAACATAGTTCCAATAAAGGGAACCCAAGGACCATATTCTTCTCCAATCTGAGTTTTGCTCAAGTCTCGAATGAATTCGAGGACATATTCGAAGAAATTCTGACCGTCGGTTGGAATGGTTTGTGGATTCCGAACAGCTATAGTGGCTGAACCTAATAAGATAGCAATTACAACCCAAGAAGTGATAAGTACTTGGGCATGGACTTGGAAACCCCCTATTTGCCAATAAAAATGTTGGCCTACTTCCACATCGGATATATCGTATAACACTTTTAGTGAGTTGATGGAACAGGGTAAAACATTCATATTGCCCTCTGACATAAATAGAACTTAAAAAGGAATTATTTTGATTCAGCCATCTCGTATCTCTTTCTCAACTCGTCTACTTTGAATCAATCGTATATTTCGGATCCCAAGTGATCACATAATATCCCCAGTGATTTTGATCTCTTTTTTGAGACTCAGGGATAGTAACCGATTCAATCAATTTATGGAGTTTCCAAAGTCATTGACTTATCCTAATCAACAATTTCTTATATAGCTAGAACCGCCCTCACAAATTGCGGATACTAATTTGTTAAGAATCAATCGGATTGAAGCCATAGCGTCATCGTTCGCCGGAATCGGAATAGTTGCGAGATCCGGGTCACAATTTGTATCGATTAAACAAATTGTTGGAATCCTCAAAGTGAGACATTCTCGAAGAGCCGTATATTCTTCTTGCTGACCAACGATGATTACAATATCGGGTAACCCCGTCATATATTTGATCCCGCCCAGATAGGTTTGCAAGTGAGATAATTGCCTCTTCAACATTGCTACATCTCTTTTCGGGAGACAGTTGAGTTTCCCCGTATTTTGTTCCGATCTCAAGTTCCTGAACCTATGAAGTCTCATTTCTGTAGTGGACCAATTCGTTAACATACCACCGAGCCATTTTTTATTAACATAATGACACCGAGCCCTTATTGCAGCTGATGCTACTAAATTGGCTGCTTTATTTTTGGTACCAACTATTAAGAAGCGTTTTCCTATACTTGCTGCATCAAAAACTAAATCACAGGCTTCTGACAAAAAACGAGCAGTTCGAGTAAGATTTGTAATATGAATACCTTTACGCTTTGAAGAGATGTAAGGTGCCATTTTAGGATTCCATTTCCTAGTACCATGGCCAAAATGAACTCCTGCTTTCACCATCTCTTCAAAATTAATGTTCCAATATCTTCTTGTCATTTCTCCCCACATTTTCTTTCTTTTTTTTTATTTAAGAGGTACCTGAAATAAATAATTGTTCCGACGGAACCTTCTACCGGAGATTGACCGTTAATACCCAGTCCAAGTCATTAATTCCTTTCTAT